TCTGGATGAAGAAAAAGATCAAAAAGACCCCATAGTGGTGGAAAGCATTTTAGCGTCCGATTTTTTTCAGTTTCAATGGACTCGTCCAGTACGATACATAAGCAATCAACACTTTTTTGGGGCTGTAAGAAAGGAAGCTTCACAATATTTTTTTGATACATGCCGAAGTGATGGAAAAAAAAGAATATCTTTTACAGATCCTCCTAGTTTTTCTAGTTTTAAGGAACTGACGAAAGGGATGATATCTTCGTCCACAGTAGAAAGACTCTCCTTTGATAAACTAGACAAAGATTGGATTTATAAGAACAAACAAAGACAAAACAACTTAAATAACGAGTTTATAAAGAGAATTGAGGCTCTAGACACGGGATTTCTTTTTCTAGATATACTCGACAAAAGGACTCGGGTTTGTATTGAGAAAATGAACGAAACCTGCCTCTGCCTACCAAAAAGGTATGATCCTTTGTTGAATGGGCCCTCTCGTGGAAGAATCAAAAAATTTAGCAAAGTAATCGAGGATCCCGAAGAAACGGAGAAAAGCGAAGAAAAGGAGAAAAGCGAAGAAAAGGAGAAAAGCGAAGAAAAGGAGAAAAGCGAAGAAAAGGAGAAAAGCGAAGAAAAGGAGAAAAGCGAAGAAAAGGAGAAAAGCGAAGAAAAGGAGAAAAGCGAAGAAAAGGCACCGAAAAGCAAAGAACAGGAGAAAAGGGAAGAAAAGGCACGTCTACGCGAAGAAGCACGTCTACGCGAAGAAGCACGTCTACGCGAAGAAGCACGTCTACGCGACGAAAGGGCACTTCTTCAATTGGGTGAATTTCGTGAAAAAGTCTACAATGTAATTCAATCTCGTAAATCTCGTGGAAGAAAAAAGAATGAAATGCAATCTCGTGAAAAAGTCCAGAATGCAATGCAATCTCGTCGAAGAAAAAAGAATGAAATGCAATCTCGTCGAAGAAAAAAAAATGGAACTACAAAATCTCGTGAAAGAATCGACGATGGAACTACAAAATCTCGTGAAAGAATCGACGCTGAACCTACAGAATCTCGTGAAAGAATCGACGCTGAACCTACAGAATCTCGTGAAAGAATCGACGCTGAACCTACAGAATCTCGTGAAAGAATCGACGCTGAACCTACAGAATCTCAACTTAAGCAAATCCTTGCTCTAAATCAAATTCATGAGACCCTTTTGCCAGGTTTCATTTTCGAGTCCCCAAAATATGAAGAGAGAATCTTCGCGATACTCAAAAGTAAAACACTAAAACTAAGAGCAGAAGGAAAATTATATTATAATCCTTTGGCAAAATTTTTTTCTAAGCCTTGGGAAAAAGGGGGGGGAAGCATTGATTGGAACCAGCGAAAACTAAAAAAGCTACAGCAACTAAGGACTTATAAAGTGGGAGAAAGTGCGGGACGAGCGCACATCCGTCAACGCGTCCCTCGCTGGTCATACGTATTACTCCGCGAGGTCGTATACGACCTGGGCGAACCCTTTGTGACCAAGCGGGGAGATGATGAGTGCTTTGATATTATATCAGCACAATACAAATATGAAATTATTTTGAATCAGGATACTCAAAATTTACTTATCAAAAATCTTTCTAAAGATAGTAATAAGATTGATCCGGAGATTGCTAAAGAGATTAATGAGAAGGTTATGAAGGATTTGATCAAGAGTGGGGGAGACCCTTATAGTATTGACTTTGAGAAAAGCCTTGCTCATGTTCACGTTGGCAGCCTCACCACCAATATCGAGTGGAAAACCGAGAATAAGGACGTGTGGAGGACCTCCTTGAGAGCGGTGCGCGACCAATTTTGGCATCAGGATGACATCAAAGGTGTTGCGAGCGTCCTAAGGCGTAAAAACGGAGTTGTTGTAAGACAGATTGAAATGTTTCCGCATTCCCCTCTTTTTTTGGGCTTCTTAAAAAGTACACTGTCTAGTTCTTTTAGGGTAGTTAAACCCCTTGTTTTGAAAATGCAAAATTTGATGCATAGGTTTGGAATCAAAAAGGGGGACTTTTTCACTCTTAAGGGACCTAAGAAAGAACAGACAAAAACAAAAAGGAAGACAAAAAGGAAGACAAAAAGAAAGATAGACGAAAAAAAAAGCAAAGCATTGAAAGAACGGAAAAAATTGAAAAGAATCAAAAAAGATAAAATCGAACTAGACCCCGAAGAAGAGCTGTTCCGGATGGATGGAATAGATGCATGGAATGAGCTTTATTATGGGCTAGGAGTAAGAGGTATTGTATTAATTTTGAACTCCTATTTGAGAAGATATATTGCATTGCCTTTAGCGATAATAGCTAAAAATATTGGTCGTATCTTATTTTTGCAGCAGCCCGAGTGGGCTGAGGATAGAAAGGACTGGGAAAACGAGACTCATCTTTTATGCAACGATGACGGTTTTGCTATAGGCGTCATATCCATCAAGAACTTTCCGGAGGAGTGGTGGGACTACGGTCTTCAGGTCAAAGTTTTATGGCCTTTAGAGTTGAAACCTTGGCACACAGCGGATGATAGACAAAGGATAACCAACGATTATGCTTTTATAAGGTCTGTCTGGGGACTAGCTGACTATCCTTGGGGTGGTACCCGACCCAACCGTTCCTTTTCCATTTTTTGGGGGCCCATTTTTAAAGAACTAGGCAAAAAAAGTCAAAGATTCGCAGCAGAAAAATTGGAAGGGAGCGCCTTTCGACTTATAAGAAGCGTTTTCAACCCAAAAATAAAGCAAAATTTTGTTAGAGTTCTAGGAAACGCAAAAGAAAGCATAAAACGGCTTAAAGAAAGCATAAAACGGCTTAAAGAAAGGGTTCTAGTTCTAAAAAGCACAATTTTGAAAATAATCAAAAAAAATACAAGATTGAAAGGGATAGGAGTAGATGAATCGAGTGAAACTCAAAAAGAAAAAGATTCTATAATCAGCAATGAGATAATTAATGAATCATTTAGTCAAATTCGATCTACAGCTTCTACAAATTCAGAAGAAAAAATACAAAATCTGATTAATAGAACAAGCACAATCAAAAATCAAATAGAAAGAATTACAAAAGAAAAAAAAAAAGTAACTCCAGGACTAAATAATAGTCCTAACAACAAAAAGCAAAATAATAATGTAGAATCACCAAAAAATATTTGGAAAATTGTAAAAAGAAGAAATGTTCGATTAATAAGTAAATGGAATTATTTTCAAAAAATTTTCATTGAAAAAATATACAAAATATACCTAGATATCTTTCTATGTATCATTAAGATTCCTAGAATCAATTTAACAAAAAAATTTTTTGAGAAAGACATTTCCAATACTGAAACAAATCAAAAAAGAATTACCTTTAGTTCGACTATAAAAAATATAACTAAGCGGAAGTCACAGATTGTTCCGAAATTTGCTTCCTTGCCAAATTTATCTTCCCTGTCACAAGCATATGTATTTTACAAATTATCACAAACCCTAGTTAGTGATAAGTTAAGATCTGTTCTTCAATATCGCGGAACGTCTTTTTTTCTTAAGACTGCAATAAAGGATTCTTTTGAAAGACAGGGAATATTCCATTCCGAATTAAAGCATAAGAAACTTCGAAATTTTGGAACGAATCCATGGAAAAACTGGTTAAGAGGTCAGTCTCAATACAATTTATCTAAGGTTCATTGGGAGCGAGTAGGCGCACAAGCCTGGCGAAATAAAGTCAACCGACGCCATACGCCTCAAAATAACGATTTAAATAAAGGAGATTCATATGAAAAAGACCCATTACTTCATTCCAAAAAACAAGATGATTCTGAAGTATATTCATTAGTAAGAAATCAAAAAACTAAGTTTAAGAAAAACTATAAATATGATCTTTTAGCATATAAATACATTTCTTCTGAAACTAAGAAGGACTCCTCTATTTCTAAATTGCCATTACAAGTAAATAAGAGCCAAGAGATCGACTTATTTGATATACCAGAGGAGATTGTTTTCAAGACTTATTTCAAGGATTGGATACTAGACAAGAAGTTTCTAGACAAGGTTTATCGAGACAGTACTTATCTACACAATTATCTAGACAATACTTATGTAGACAAGGATTATCACAAGGATTATCAGGATTATCTAGACAAGAGTTTTCTAGACAAGGTTTATTTCAAGGATTCTCTAGACCAGCTTTATCTAGAAACGAATTATTACGAGGATTATTACAAGGATTATCTAGACAAGGTTTATCTAGACAAGAATTCTCTAGACAATTATCTAGACAAGGTTTATATGTCTCTGAAAAAAATGCGAAAGAAAAAACCTGAAAGAAAATATATGGACTTTGATTGGAAGTTTTTAGAAAAATATCTAGTCAATTTGGAGGCCGGGAAAAAGATCGACCCTAACCATAATACAAATACTAAGATTGAGACTAAGAATTCTCAAATAATTGAGACTAAGAATTCTCAAATAATTGAGACTAAGAATTCTGAAATAATTGAGACTAAGAATTCTGAAATAATTGAGAATGAGAATTCTGAAATAATTGAGAATGAGAATTCTGAAATAATTGAGAATGAGAATTCTGAAATAATTGAGAATGAGAATAGAGGTCTTATTTATGATATCGTTCCAAAAATGCTCTTGGATCCAGAAATCGAAAAGGATCCAGAACTCAAAGAAGATCCAGAACTCAAAGAAGATCCAGAACTCAAAGAAGACAAAAAAAGCTTTTTTAATTGGATGGGAATGAATGAAGAAATCTTAAAGGCACCCAGAGCGAATTCGAATGAGGAAGATTCGAATCAGGAAGATTGGTTCTTCCCAGAATTTATGCTACGTAAGAGGACATATCAAATGAACCCGTGGCTTAGACCTATGAAGTTACTTCTTTTAAATTTCAAAGGAAAAGAAGAAGAAGAAGAAGAAGAAGAAGAAGAAGAAGAAGTTAGTCAAGGAAAAGAAGAAGTTAGTCAAGGAAAAGAAGAAGTTAGTCAAGGAAAAGAAGAAGTTAGTCAAGGAAAAGAAAATGTTAGTC